TTATTAATTGAAGATAAACCCCGAAGAGTCGAAGAATTACAGATGAATGTTCAAAAAGAACTTAATTGTGTCAATAGAAAACTCAACATTGCTATTACCCGAATTTCCAATCCGTATGGGCATCCTAATATTCTTGCAGAATTTATAGCTGGCCAATTAAAAAATCGCGTTTCTTTTCGAAAAGCAATGAAAAAAGCTATTGAATTAACTGAACAAGCGAATACAAAAGGAATTCAAGTACAAATTGCAGGACGTATCGACGGAAAAGAAATTGCACGTGTTGAATGGATCAGAGAAGGCAGAGTTCCTTTACAAACAATTGAAGCTAAAATTGATTATTGTTCCTATACAGTTCGAACTATTTATGGGGTTTTAGGAATAAAAATTTGGATATTCGTAGACGAAGAATAAAAACTTTATTTGTCTTTACATTTTATCCAACGATAAAAAACGAAAACTATGTAGTATAACACTATAAACTAATAAAAATAAAAAATTGCAGTCTTCTTTTTTATGTTTAAGAAAAAAAACCAGCAATTCTATAAGGTTGAATAAACATTTCCATGAAAACTCCTTTGATATAATTGCTATGCTTAGTGTGCGACTCGTTGGTTTAGGATTAGATTATGATAAACAAAAAAAAAAGAACTTACCTATAAGAGCAACTAATAACTATAGCATTAATAAATAACCTAAGCAACTCATTGCTTCGCATTATCTGGATCCAAAAAATGAGTCAAGATATGATAGGCTGATCATATCATTGTAGCAACTGACTTAAAAAAAAAAAGAATAAAGAAAGATAATTATTAAGTTATGAAAAGATAATTATTAAGTTATGAAAGGTAATCAAAAAGTATGCGGATAAATGGAAGGATGAAAGAAAGAGCGAAAAAATAGAATATTAATGATATATGATTCCAATTTGGAAAATCTATGAGGTCACTGTAAGAAAAGCAATGTAATAAAGCATCAATACAGATTCATTCATAATAATTAGATAAATCTGTTCCGAAAACAAAAAATTAAGAGCCTTGAGCCAACAAAAACTGAGAAAATTGACTCAAAAAAAAAATGAAATTCAAAATTTCACATAAAAGCTCCATTGTAGAATTCAGGCCTAATGATTAATCAAGAAGCGATGGGAACGACGGAACCCATGAATATATAGGATTCTAGTGAAAAAGAAATCTTAGTAATTCATTGGACAGGATGGCGGAATAAACCAGAAACTTTATTATCTATTCTGATTTTGATTCTGAGACCTCGGGGGATAAACAGCAAATAGATATTGAAAGAGTAAATATTCGCCGGCGAAAAATTTATTATTTTTTTTATTTGAAAAAAAAAAGTAATAAAAGATGAAAAAAACAACGAAAAAGATAAAATAAGGATTTGTTAGAATATTCTAACTCTAACAAAAACTACATTTGTAATGATGATATTACGTTATTTTGAAATAAATAGAAATAAAATTCATCTTTGATTCTATTTTTAAAAAGACATACACAAATTTAGAAGAGATAAGATGAAATAAAAAAAACCATGATTAATAGGATTAATCATTAACTACATCTATATCTTAATTAGTCCTTTTATTCGCGAGGAGCTGTATGAGAAGAAACTCTCACGTCCAGTTCTGTAGTAGAGATGGATAGAAAAACCCATCAACTATAACCCAAAAAGAACCAGATTTCGTAAACAACATCGAGGAAGACTAAAAGGAATATCCTCTCGTGGGAATCGTATTTGTTTTGGCAGATATGCTCTTCAAACACTTGAACCCGCTTGGATCACATCTAGGCAAATAGAAGCAGGGCGACGAGCAATGTCACGAAATGTACGACGTGGTGGAAAAATTTGGGTACGTATATTTCCAGACAAGCCAGTTACAGTAAGACCCGCGGAAACGCGTATGGGTTCTGGGAAAGGATCCCCAGAGTACTGGGTAGCTGTGGTTAAACCAGGTAAAATCCTTTATGAAATGGGTGGTGTACCAGAAAATATAGCCAGAAAAGCTATTTCAATAGCGGCATCAAAAATGCCTATAAAAACCCAATTCATTATTTCTGAATAGGAATATAGAATGAAAAAACTAAATAACATTTAAGGATAAAAAGATTCTAAGTTTTATTTTTTTTTTTTTTTTTTTTTTGACAAACAATATTTTTTTACTTCGTCCTTTGCATTAAAAGAAGAGATACAAAAATATGATTCAACCACAAACCTATTTGAATGTAGCAGACAACAGCGGGGCTCGAAAATTGATGTGTATTCGAATAATAGGAGCTAGTAATCGTCGCTATGCTCATATTGGTGACGTTATTGTTGCTGTAATCAAGGAAGCAATCCCAAATACTCCTCTAGAAAGATCAGAAGTGATCAGAGCTGTAATTGTACGGACTTGTAAAGAACTCAAACGTAACAATGGGACGATAATACGATATGACGACAATGCCGCAGTTGTCATTGATCAAGAAGGAAATCCAAAAGGAACTCGAGTTTTTGGGGCGATCCCACGGGAATTGAGACAATTAAACTTTACTAAAATAGTTTCATTAGCTCCTGAGGTATTATAAGACCTAAATATTGATAGTTAGTATAGGATAGGATTAAAAAAAAGGTATTCAAATCAAATTAATTCTAATTAATAGATTGTGTATCACGCATATACCCTTAATAATTTTATATATTAATAATTGAATTCATATATTAATATATAATTAGTCTCTATTTATATATAAATAAAAGCAAAATAACATGTTGATTATATCAAAATTATAGAACAATTAAGGAATTTTAACTTATCATGGGGAAAGACACTATTGCTGATATAATAACCGCTATACGAAATGCTGACATGAATAGAAAAGGAACAGTTAGGATAGGATCGACTAACATCACCGAAAGCATTGTTAAAATACTTTTACGAGAGGGTTTTATCGAAAACGTAAGGAAACATCGCGAAAACAATCAATATTTTTTGATTTTAACCCTAAGACATAGACGAAATAAGAAAGAATCCTATAAAACGATTTTAAATTTAAAGAGAATAAGCCGACCGGGTCTACGAATCTATTCTAACTCTCAGCGAATTCCACGGATTTTAGGCGGAATAGGAATTGTAATCCTTTCGACTTCTCAAGGTATAATGACAGATCGAGAAGCGCGACTAAAAAGAATCGGCGGAGAAATTTTGTGTTATATATGGTAATCCTTCTAATATCAAAATTGGATATCCGGAACTTACCATTTGTGAAAAAAAAAGGGGGTTGTGTAATACCACCCCTGCTAAAAAGTTTAGAATGTTTTACCCCAAATGAAATTAAAGAAAAAAATGAATTAATGAAAGTTTTCTTTATGAATCACTTCCGAACGACATGGTTCGGTTTTGTTTAGATACTAAAGATTTGTTTAATTTTAGGTCATGCTTCTGAAAGGATTCGACATATTTTTGTATAGGTATACCTATAGGAGAAAAAGGTAAAAATTTTAGTAAGTTCTTAGGTATTAAATTAATCGGGGGACAGCCACTTTCTAGACTACATAACAAGGATGAAAATTAGTAAGTGGTTTTTTGAAATTAAACATTCCTTTCACGAAGATACAATTCAAGATTCAAAAATATCAAGAAACCTTTTTTTCGTCCAACAATAAGTATATTAAAAGAATTAAGGAATAACAACTATGAAAATAAGGGCTTCCGTTCGTAAAATTTGTGAAAAGTGTCGGCTAATCCGTCGGAGGGGACGAATTATAGTAATTTGTTCCAACCCGAGGCATAAACAAAGACAAGGATAATCTTTTTTAAAGGAAATAAAGGAAAGGGCACTTCCAAGGAGCTAGCAAAAAAGGCCCGTTTTGGCATGAAATGGATATATCCATATATTTCTTGTGATATGAAAAAATATGGCAAAACCTATATTAAGAATTGGTTCACGTAAAAATACCCGTAGTGGTTCACGTAAAAATGTACGTAGAATACCAAAGGGAGTTATTCATGTTCAAGCAAGTTTCAACAATACCATTGTGACCGTTACGGATGTACGGGGTCGGGTGATTTCTTGGTCCTCCGCGGGTACTTGTGGATTTAGGGGTACAAGAAGAGGAACACCTTTTGCTGCTCAAACCGCAGCAGGAAATGCTATTCGAGCAGTAGTGGATCAAGGTATGCAACGAGCTGAAGTAAGGATAAAAGGCCCTGGACTGGGAAGAGATGCAGCATTACGAGCTATTCGTAGAAGCGGTATACTTTTAAGTTTTGTACGAGATGTAACCCCTATGCCACATAATGGTTGTAGACCCCCTAAAAAACGACGTGTATAGAACTAAATAAAGGCTCAAAGGGTTTCAAGAGAAATAAATGATTCAATTATCTGATCAAATAAAATTACTATGGTTCGAGAGAAAGTAAAAGTATCTACTCGGACACTACAGTGGAAGTGTGTTGAATCAAGAAGAGACAGTAAGCGTCTTTATTATGGACGCTTTATTCTGTCTCCACTTATGAAAGGTCAAGCCGACACAATAGGCATTGCGATGCGAAGAGCTTTACTTGGCGAAATAGAAGGAACATGTATTACACGTGCAAAATCTGAGAACATACCACATGACTATTCGAACATAGTAGGTATTCAAGAATCAGTACATGAAATTTTAATGAATTTGAACGAGATTGTATTAAAAAGTAATCTATATGGAACGCGCAACGCGCTTATTTGTGTCCAAGGTCCCGGATATATAACTGCTCGAGACATAATTTTACCGCCCTCTGTGGAAATCGTTGATAATACACAGCATATAGCTACCTTAACGGAACCAATAAATTTGTGTATTGGATTAAAAATCGAGAGGAATCGCGGATATAGTCTAAAAATGTCCAATAACTTTGAAGATCGAAGTTATCCTATAGATGCTGTATTCATGCCTGTTCAAAATGCGAATCATAGTATTCATTCTTATGGGAATGGGAATGAAAAACAAGAGATTCTTTTTATAGA